AATAAAGTGGCTGAGTTGTAGGCGGTAGATTGTAAATCTAAAGACAAGTTGAGACTTCTTTATTAAATCCTATAGTATAACAATAACATTAAATTGCAAGTTTAAAGATGTGTATAAAAGTCACTAGGATTTAATAGAATTTAAAAGATTATAACTTTTTTAAAAAGCTTTGAAGGCTATCAGTTTAAATAACTTAAAATTCTATAGTAGAAGCGAATATAAAGGAAATAAAAGTCCTAAAAAATTGAATGAGGATTTAATGATAATAGATGGAGAAAGGAAAGAAAGTGATTTAAATTTTCTGTTAAATCTTATTGTCGGACTTAAGATCAAAATAAATGGGATTATAATTCGTAGGTAAAAATAAAGTGTAATTAAGGCTGATGTTAAAAGAAAAAAGACGGGTAAAAACAGACTTTGGTCTAATATAGCTTGGATTAGTATTCATTTGGGGACAAACCCTGTAAAAGGGGGTAACCCCCTGAGGGAAAAAAAGTTTAAAGAGATGATCAGTGGGAAGAGAGATCTAGTTTGGTCAGATTTAATTAATCTTGATAGTGTAAAAGTTTGTAATTTGAAGAATATCCTTGTAATAGATAATAAAATTACTCTATAAATAGAAAAATAGAATAGTCAGAAGGTATCTCTTATTGAGATTGCGATTAATATTCAAGACAGATGGTTAATTGAGGAAAATGCAATAATTTTTCGTAGGAATATAAGGTTCAACCCACCTAAGGCCCCGATTATAGCTGAAAGGATCGCTGAGATAATAACTAATTTACTTAATGTTTCTCTGATTATTAAATATGAAGTTAAGGTAAGAGGTGCTATCTTTTGGACTGTAGAGAGTAAAAAGACTTGAGGTCAGAGTAAACCCTCTATTACTTGTGGGAACCAAAAATGAAATGGGGCCCTACCCATTTTTAAAAGTAGAGAAAATAGAATAAGAGAGAGACTAATAAAAGTTACTGAAATAAACAAAAACCTTGAAGAGATTAATAAGGCTGATCCTATGGCCTGAATTAAAAAGTATTTAAGGGCTGCTTCTGAAAAGTAAGAGTTTATTTTAAATGAAATTAAGGGAATAAACGATATAAGATTTAGTTCAAGTCCAATTCATACACCAAATCAGGATGGGGAAGAAATTGAGATTAAAATTCCTATAACCAGGAAAAAAAAAAAAAGAAAGTAAGTAAGAGGAAATAAAATTAAAAAGAGAAAGGTTATTATTTCATTTACGGGGTATGAGCCCATTAGCTTAAATTTAGCTTATCTTTTTAGTTTATACGTTGATGTAAAGTGCATAAAAAGTTTTGATCTTTAAAGAAATGGTGCGATTCCATTACGTTTAATATAGGTAAAAAAATTACATTATTAGCTGTATCAGTGCTACCCTTTTAAATTCAGGCACTATATTAATTATTTGGAGGATAAAATGTTATCAAAATTTACTAAATGACTAAATAGAAGAGTATATAAAATATTTGAGCTGGTAAATATTTGGTAAAATAAAAAAATCTAAAGAAAAAGATAAGGATAAAAATTAAAAGCTAACAAAATATTTTAAGGCAAAATTAGAATTTTTTAAAAAAACAGTCCTAAGGTTTAAAAATTAACTTAGAGAGGGGGATAAAAATGATAAGTAGGTCTGAGTAATATATATATTCATTTATTATTTATATGGTTCTGAGAAGAAATACATTTCATTTCATAGAACTTAGATATACAGCACACCTATACAATTTGATATAACGATAACGATATTTGAAAGAACTCCATATTTTTACTCCCTCTCCGCTTAGAGAGAATGGGGAGTAAAAATATGGAGTTCTTTCACTCCTAATAGAACTTATTTATATTGAATTAATTCGATACACAGCGTTTTTTTTATTTCCCTTTTCTTCCGAGTTCAAGCTGGAGTTATACTTCATAGTTATAAATATACACTTTTCTTTTTGTTTATAATTTGTCTTTTATCTAATTTTTTTTGGGGATAATCATTAAGGATGTGTAAACTTACTTTTTTGTCCTTTTTTATATAAGTCGTATATTTATATATACGTACAGTGTATATACGTTTTATTGTGCTTAATCTTATAATAGTACAAGCCTTAGAATAAATTTAATAGCTAATAACTTTATTAGTATCCTTTAGTAGAATGTTTGATCTTGGCTTAGGTTTTATAATATATTTGAAATTGCATGAAAATTTTTGTATTGGGTTGTTTAATAGTAAATTTTATATTTGCTATGTCCGTATTATATAAGATTAAATGATAAATTTAGTTCTCAGCATGTTAAATTATAATTGATATATGGAAATATGATTTAGAAAATATTTTAGGTCTAGTAAATTTTGTGCCAGCATCTGCGGTTATACTTAAAGTTCAAGTAAAAGTTTTTCGGTTAAAGTTAGATGAAATTAAATTTATGGTTAGTTACTTACAATAAAAGGTAAAATTAAATTGTTGTTATGTAAAAAAGTAAATTGAAAATTGAAGCTAAAAAAGTTTAATAAAAAACTAGGATTAGATACCCTATTATTTAAATTAAAATATTTGAGACCTGGTTAGTAGTAGTTATTTTCTTAAAAACTAAAAGATTTGGCGGTAGTTTAATCTTTTCAGAGGAATTTGTTTTTTAATCGATAAACCACGAAGTATCTTACTTATCTTGTGTATAGTAGTTTGTATACCATCATTATAAGGTAATTTTAAAAGAAAAAATTGCTTTAATTAAAAAGTTTTAATAAAATTAGATCATGGTGCAGCTGATAGATAAGTTAAAATGAATTACAATAAATTATTTTAAACGGAGTTATAAAGTAAGAGTTATAATGAAGGAGGATTTGATTGTATTGCAAGTTTAATAAGCTTGAAAGATATAAGCTCTAAATTATGTACATATCGCCCGTCGCTTTCATTTATAAGTGAAATAAGTCGTAACATAGTAGATGTACTGGAAAGTGTATCTAGAATTAATCAAAGTAAAGCTAAATTAGAATAGCGTTTCACTTACGTTGAAAAGAATTACTGTGCAAATCAGTTTGCTTTGAGATGAACTAATATCTTGTTAAGAATTTTGTAAACGGAAAAATTAAATAGGAAAAATAATTTTAATAAGTGAGAAAAAGTAATTTTTAATAAAACTCCATTTTAACCATAGATCATAAGTACTGAGAAGGAAAGTATAAGTTCACATATTGGAATATAGTAAATATAAAAATTTGTATCTTGTGTATTAGAGAAGATTTATATAATTTAATTAATTTAATTTTCTCGAAATAAATGTAGCTAATTAAAAATACTAGTTTTTGTAGAAGACAAATTTGTAATTTTTAGTTAAGGGTGAAATATCAATCGAAATTTATTATATCTAGTTTTTCTTGAATGAATTCAATTCTTTCTTTTTGGGTACAAAACTTAAAGTTTAAATGTAGGAGGGATTAGCTTCTTATAAATATAAAGTAAAAAATAGTTTAATGTAAAAATATTCTGAGTTAGGCTTAAAAGTGGTTATTTTAGTAAAGTGTTTCAACTAAGTTAACAGTTGGTTAAAAATTTATATTAACTTTCGTTTCTAGGGGAAAATAATTTAAAATAAGGTATGTTTAGATATAATGATTTTATTAGTATAAGCTTGTATTATTCTAAAAGGATATTTAATAAAATAAAGATTAATATCTAATGAGTAAAAATATAAACATAAAGGAACTCGGCAAATAATTTCTTTGCCTGTTTATCAAAAACATGTCTATTTGTAGGTATATAAAGTCTGGCCTGCCCACTGATATTATTAAAGGGCCGCGGTAATTTGACCGTGCAAAGGTAGCATAATCGTTAGTTCCTTAATTGGGATCTTGTATGAACGGTCGGACAAGAGAATGACTGTCTCTATGTTTTTGTTGAATTTAACTTTTAAGTGAAAAGGCTTAAATATTTTAGAAAGACGATAAGACCCTATAAAGCTTAATAAGTTAGAGTATTTAGCTGAGTTAATAAATAAAAGTTTAATGTGAAAGACTTATTTTGTTGGGGCGACAATGATAAAATGTTTGTTAACTGTTTAAAATAAGAAACAAAATTTTATGTTTGAAGAATAAAGTATAAATGATCCTTTAATAAAGATTAAAAGTTTAAGTTACTTTAGGGATAACAGCGTTATTTTTTTTGAGAGTTCATATCGAAAAAAAAGTTTGCGACCTCGATGTTGAATTAAAATTTCTATATAGTTGCAGCAGCTATATAAGAAGGTCTGTTCGACCTTTAAATTTTTACATGATTTGAGTTCAGACCGGCGTGAGCCAGGTCGGTTTCTATCTTTTAATTATTTAGGAGTTACTTTAGTACGAAAGGATTAAGTAACTAAAATTATTTTTTAGGTTGATAACTGTTTTGGCAGATGATATGCGTTGGATTTAGGATCCTATAAGATAGAGTAGTTCTATAAATAGTTAAGCAAGTAGAAATTTAATTGTTTTGTGTCTTTAATTATTGTAGAAGTTGTTAATTTTTTGGTTTTAATTGTATGTGTGTTGGTAGGGGTGGCTTTTGTAACTTTGTTGGAACGTAAGATTTTAGGCTATATTCAGATTCGTAAAGGTCCCAACAAAGTTGGGTATATAGGAATCTTACAGCCATTTTCTGATGCTGTAAAACTTTTTACTAAAGAGCAAACAGTTCCTATTATATCAAATTTTTTAGTTTATTATATGTGTCCTGTTTTTAGTTTGTTTATTTCTTTATTGGTGTGAGTGGTGCTACCCTACGAGACCGGGCTAGTTAGATTTGATTTAAGCATTTTGTTTTTTTTGTGTTGTTTAAGAATAGGAGTTTATTCAACCATAGTTGCTGGTTGGTCGTCTAATTGTAAATATTCTCTTTTAGGTAGGCTTCGAGCAGTAGCTCAAACTATTTCTTATGAAGTAAGGTTGGCTTTAATTTTATTGTCTTTTGTTATTTTAGTTGGGGGGTTCAATCTAGATCTTTTTAATACATATCAGTGTGATTTCTGGTTTATTATTATTGGGCTGCCTTTAGGGTTGGTCTGATTTAGGTCTTGTTTAGCTGAGACTAATCGAACCCCCTTTGATTTTGCGGAAGGTGAATCTGAATTAGTTTCTGGGTTTAATACTGAGTATGGTGCTGGAGGATTTGCTTTAATTTTTATGGCGGAGTATTCTAGAATTTTGTTTATAAGAGTTTTATTTGTAATTCTTTTTTTAGGCGGTAGATTATTTAGTGTTTTGTTTTATCTAAAGAGTGTAATAATTGCTTTTGTTTTTGTGTGGGTTCGAGGTACTTTACCTCGTTTTCGGTATGATAAGTTAATGTATCTGGCTTGAAAAAGGTATTTACCGGTATCTATTAATTATTTAATTTTTTTTTTAGGGTTCAAGATGTTTTTGTTTAGTTTAATTTATAATTAAATTAATACATTAACCGGTACAAGAACAATTATTAAGAATACCTTCTTATTTAATGTTTTCAAAACATTTGTTTTAATTTTAAACTAAATAATCACTTAAGTATGTTATCTCATCAGATAAGAATTAATGGGTTAATAATGTAAAATGAGAAATATAAAATTGTGAGGATTTGCCCTGTAAGAACATATGGATCTTCAACTGGTCGAGCTCCGATTCATGTTAAAAGTATAACGATTACTACAAAAGTTCAAAACAGGATTTGGTTAACAGGGTAAAATGCCAATCTTTGGAATTTTGAGGTGTGTGTAAATGGTAAAATTATTAAGATAGCTACAGAAGCGGCTAGAGCCATTACTCCACCAAGTTTGTTAGGAATAGATCGTAAGATGGCGTAAGCAAATAAAAAGTATCATTCTGGTTGAATGTGAGGTGGTGTAACTAACGGATTAGCCGGGATAAAATTGTCAGGATCCCCTAAGAAGTAGGGGGCTAATAAAGTTAAAAAGATTAACCCTGTTAGCATAACAACAAATCCTACAATGTCTTTAAATGTAAAATATGGGTGGAACGGCACTTTGTCTATTTGCCTTGAAATGCCTAATGGGTTGTTAGCTCCTGCTTGATGAAGAAATAGAATATGGATTATAGAAAAAGCTGCTGCAATAAAAGGTAAGATAAAATGGAAAGAAAAGAATCGTGTTAAAGTGGCATTGTCAACGGAAAATCCACCTCAGATTCACTGTACTAAGTCTGTTCCAATAAGTGGGATTGCAGAAAAAAGGTTAGTAATCACTGTGGCCCCCCAAAATGATATTTGCCCTCACGGTAAAACATATCCTAGAAATGCTGTTGCTATAATTATAAATAAGATGACTACACCTACTATTCAGGCATGAAGATTTATATAAGATCTAAAATAGATTCCTCGTCCAATATGAATATAAAGACAAATAAAAAAAAATGATGCTCCATTGGCATGTAAAGTTCGTAATAACCAACCATAATTTACGTCACGACAAATGTGGACAACTCTTGAAAAGGCTAGATTGATGTGAGCTGTATAATGTATAGCTAAAAATAGCCCTGTAAGGATTTGTACTACTAGACATAATCCTAGGAGGGAACCAAAGTTTCAAAATGTGGAAATATTCCTAGGTAGCGGTATATCTACCAAAGCATTATTTGCAATTTTAAATAATGGGTGTGATTTACGTAGAGGTGTTGTCATTATTTTTGTGTAAGGCGTAAAGGTCCTTTAAATAGATTAACAATTTTAACTACAATAATTAATATTAAAAGTAAGTAACAAATAACAAAGATAGTAAATCTTATAGAAGGCGAGTTATAAATTCATCTAATGGTCGAAGGAACAGAGGCTGAGACGAAAAAAGAAGACCATGGTAAAGATGATGATCTGGAAGTTAAGAAGGGGTCGAGTACTAAAAGTCTTAACGATAAAATTAATGAAGCAGCTACAACAAAAAAATATGATATTGAGGGGATGAAGGTTTCGTTTGATGCAATTGAAGCAACATAAATAAATAGAACTAGTATACCGCCTAAAAAAATTAAAAATAGAATATACGAAAATCAGAAAGAAAACCTTGATAATCCTAAGGTAATGGAAATTAGTAGAGTTTGAATAAGGAGAATTAAACCCATAGCTAAGGGATGAGAAAGCTGAGTAAAAAGGATTGAAAAGCTTAGGAGTAAAGGTAAAGTTAATAGTAGAATATCAGAGAATAGTTTAAGATTAAAATATTAATTTTGGGAATTAAAGACAAAGAGTTTCTTTTTCTCTGAAGTTTTAAGAAGTAAAGTTCATTGTTGGTTTACAAGACCAAAGTTTTATTTTAAACTATTAAAACGATAACTAATGATAAATTTTAATTTATTTACAGTGTTTGTTTCTTTATGTATGATTTTTTGTGGCTTATGAAGATTTATTTCTTATAATAAACATTTATTAAATTCTCTTCTGAGCCTTGAGTTCATAATACTTGGAATTTTCTGGTTATTAAGGGTTAGAATGTCTATAGTTGGAAGAGAAATTTATATTGGTCTGTTTTTTTTGACTTTAGCTGTATGTGAGGGTGCTTTAGGTCTTTCTCTATTAGTGTTAATTGTGCGGAGACATGGAAATGATTATTTTAAAAGATTTAATATTCTAGAGTGTTAAAATTTTTACTTCCTGTTATTGTATTGATAAAATTTAAGAATGACTGAGGTATGGTTCAAATAGGACTAGGTTTAATTAGGTGTTTGGTTGGTGTAAATTGTTTCCATAATATATATATATATAGATTAGGATTCAATTTAGGAATAGATTTTATTTCTTATATTATAATTTATTTAAGGGTTTGGGTTATATATATGATTATCATTGCTAGAAATAAGGTAAAAGAAGCTAATAAATTTTATTCTACTTTTGTTATTGTAAATTTATTTTTGTTACTAAGTCTAATGATTACTTTTTCTTCATTGAATTATTTGTTGTTTTATATCAGTTTTGAAATGTCTTTAATTCCTACATTAATTTTAATTTTGGGCTGGGGCTACCAGCCTGAACGTATTCAAGCTGGCGTTTATATGCTTTTTTATACTTTAACATTATCTTTACCCTTACTTGGTTCTTTGTTGTATTTAAGTTTCAGGGAGTGTAGATTGACTATTATACTAATAAAACCTTTTATACACGATAATTATAGTTATATGATTTGGTATTTTTCTAGAGTTATAGCTTTCATAGTAAAATTACCTATATATATATTTCATTTATGGCTGCCAAAGGCTCATGTCGAAGCTCCAGTAGCTGGTTCGATAATTTTAGCTGGAGTTTTACTTAAGCTAGGAGGATATGGATTAATTCGTATTTTAGTTATATTTCAAAAAGTTAGTATGAAATTCTCTTGATTATGAGTAAGAATCAGGCTCTTAGGCGGTGTTATTATTAGTTTAATATGTCTGCGGCAGGTCGATATAAAATCTTTAATTGCTTATTCTTCAGTAGTTCATATAAGTCTTGTTTTATGTGGATTAGTTGTATTTAGTTGGTGAGGTTTAATGGGAAGAGTGGTTGTTATAGTGGGACACGGACTATGTTCTTCCGGTCTTTTTTGTCTAGCGAATATGGTTTATGAGCGTGTTGGGAGCCGAAGATTGTTCATTAGGAAAGGTTTATTAAGATTTATACCTAGAATAGGGTTATGATGGTTTTTGTTAAGGGTGAGAAATATGGCTGCCCCTCCTTCTTTAAATTTGCTTGGTGAGATTAATCTTATTATCAGTTTGGTTAGTTGAAGGAGATTAAGTATATTTGGGCTGGCTTTTTTATCTTTTTTTAGGGCTAGATACACATTATATATATACAGTTTAAGACAGCATGGAGTGTTTTTTACTGGCTTGTATTCATGCAGGTCGGGGAAAGTTCGTGAGTATTTAGTGTTATTTCTTCATTGATTCCCTTTAAATGTACTAATTTTAAATGTGAATTTAGTTAGGGGAGTATAGTTGTTTAAGAATTTAGTAATTTTGAGTTTTGCTGAGTGAAACAATGGTTTGAAATATATATATACATATTGTTAGGATACTGTTTTTAGGGTTAAGTTCCTTTATCTGTGGATTAATTTTTTTTATTAAAGCTTTTACTAGGGTAGTCGATATTATTGAATGAGAAATTGTGTCTTTAAATTCATCTTCTATTTGTTTTGTTATAATTTTTGATTGAATCTCCATATTATTTATATCTTTTGTTTTATTAATTTCAAGAAGTGTAATATATTATAGTGGGAGTTATATAAGAGGAGATAAAAATTTCAATCGGTTTATATATCTTGTCTTGGCTTTTGTATTTTCTATAATAATGATAGTGTTGAGACCTAATTTAATTAGTATCCTTTTAGGGTGAGACGGGCTAGGTCTTGTTTCTTATGCTCTTGTTATTTTTTACCAGAATGAAAAATCTGCTAATGCTGGTATATTAACTGTTCTTTCAAATCGTGTTGGGGATGTAGCCATTTTATTAAGTATTGGTTTGATAGTGAGAGTTGGTAGGTGAACCTTTTTTTATTACAGGTATTATATTGAGGATAAAAGGTGAGTAATAATAAAGTTTTTAGTTATGCTAGCTGCAATAACTAAAAGTGCTCAAATCCCCTTTTCTGCTTGGTTACCTGCTGCCATAGCAGCACCCACACCAGTGTCTGCTTTAGTGCATTCGTCAACTCTTGTAACGGCTGGGGTCTATCTTATAATTCGGTTTAGGTCTGCTTTAGAGGGGTCTAAAATTCAAAGGATATTGTTAATTATTTCTTGTTTAACTATGTTCATAGCAGGACTTGGGGCTAATTTTGAGTACGATTTAAAAAAAATTATTGCCTTATCAACTTTAAGTCAATTAGGTGTAATATTAAGAATTTTGGCTTTAGGATATCCTGATCTTTCTTTTTTTCATCTTTTAAGTCATGCTTTATTTAAAGCTTTACTATTTATATGTGCGGGGGTATTAATTCATAGTGTAAATGGTTACCAAGATATTCGTTATATAGGCTGTTTAATTAAATTTATACCTTTAAGTGTTTCTTACATAACAGTGGCAAATTTAGCTTTATGTGGATTTCCGTTTTTAGCTGGATTTTATTCAAAAGATATAATTTTAGAAGTTGCTTTTATAAGGTGAATTAATTTTATTTCTTTAGTTTTATATATTTTAGCTACAGGGTTAACTGTAAGTTATACTTTACGCTTGATTTATTTTAGGCTTAGCGGGGCTTTTAACTTAGGTTCAATAACAAATGTGAGGGATAGAGATAAAATTATAACAAGTTCGATAACTTTATTGGGGTTTAGGGCTGTTATTATAGGGTCTATTTTATCTTGGTTATTGTTTCCTGAACCTTATATAATTTGTTTAAGGTTTATAATAAAAAATTTGGTGATTATAATTACTATTTTAGGTGGGTTTGTCGGTTACATAATAAACTTAGTAAATGTTAGTTACAATCTCAAATCTTTAGAAAATTATAGATTTGTAGTAATTTCAGGTTCTATATGATTTATACCTTTTTTAAGCACTAAAAATTTAAGAAGAGTATATTTAAAAAGAGGGGAGTCGGCTGAAAAACTGATAGATAAGGGGTGATACGAGTATTTAGGTGCTCAGGGACTATATTATTTCTTCTCTAAAGGGTTTTATATCTTGAATGAACTTCAAATAAATAGAATTAAGGTGTTTATAAAAATGTTTATAGTAAGTGTTGTAATTTTATTATTTTTTATCTATGTTTAAATTTACATAATTCATAAAAAGAATATTGTGTTGAAGCCACAAAAGAGGTAGCTTACCTGTAAATAACTTAAATAGTTTAATAAAAAATATAAATTTGTGGCGTTTAGGATGTAAATTTTTACTTTAAGTAAGTAGTTTTTAGAAAAAATTTTTCAGCTTTGCAACGAAAATGCAATGTGTTAAATTACACCACAAAAACGAGGAATATAAACGGAATTTAACCGCTTATTAGAAAGTTAGAAGCTTTCGGTCTTGGCATAATATTCCTTTCTTGATAGGAAAATTAAAAATTCAATTTTATCATTAACAGTGATATACCTCTATTTTGGTTTCTATCAAAATTAGAAGGCAGTGAGCCTAAGGGTTAGGTCGAAACTAAATGCAATTATTCGCTTTCTAATTAATTATTACTTAATAAAACCAGTTAAATTAACTCTTTATGAATGCAACTCATACGTCATAATACATTGACTATGGTCTTATGTTCATTCTAGAGCCCCTTGGAATCATTCGTAGTAAAGTCCTAGTAACAGAATGAATATGAATGTAAGTCTTGTAAAGAATCAGGAGAAAATATTAGTTAAGTTGAATGTAGAGGCGATTGGCAGGAGGAGAGTAATTTCGACGTCGAAAATTAAAAAAATTACAGCAATAAGGAAGAATCGTAGTGAGAATGGGAGCCGGGCGGATCCTTTGGGGTCAAATCCACACTCATAAGGGGAGTTCTTTTCTCGGTCTATGATCGTTTTTTTGGCTAGAAGTCTCGACAAAGCTATGACTAAAAATGCGATTGCAAATGTTAGGACGGAGATGATTAAAATAGTAAAGATTACTTTTTCTAAATGTTAGTCCTTATGATTGGAAGTCAAATATACTTGAATATACTAAAAAAGTTATCCTCCTCATCAGTAGATGAAAATATAAAGGAATAGCCACACTACATCTACAAAGTGTCAATATCAAGCTGCGGCTTCAAATCCTAAGTGGTGGTTAGATGAGAAGTGGCATTTGTATAGTCGGAAAAAACATACTGATAAAAATGTGGTTCCAATAATCACGTGTAAACCATGAAATCCTGTGGCTACAAAAAATGTTGACCCAAAAACGGAGTCTGCAATAGTAAAAGGAGCTTCAATATATTCAAAAGCCTGTAGTAAAGTGAAGTAAACCCCGAGAATGATAGTTAGGCCTAAACTTTGGATAGCTTGATTGTGGTTTGATTCTATAATTGCATGATGAGCTCATGTTACAGTTGCTCCTGATGAAAGCAGAATAGTTGTATTAAGAAGCGGAATCTGGAAAGGGTTAAATGGTTGAATCCCTAAAGGAGGTCAATATATTCCAATTTCAACTGTAGGGGATAATCTTCTGTGGAAGAAAGCTCAGAAGAATGAGAAAAAGAATAATACTTCGGATAGAATAAATAAGATTATACCTCAACGTAGTCCTTTTATAACTATAATAGTGTGGAGTCCCTGATAAGTTCCCTCACGAGTGACGTCTCGTCATCATTGAATTATTGTTAAGATTGTCGTAACAAATCTTAATAGGAGGAGATTTATATTATATTGATGGAATCATTTTACTAGTCCTGTTGTTAATATTATAGCTCTGATTGATCCAGTAAGCGGTCATGGACTTATATCTACTAGATGATAGGGGTGAAATCCGTGAGATGATGTCATTAGTTGATCTCTCCTGTATAAAGAGTTCTTAGAACTGCAAATACGTAAGATTGAATAATTGCGACGGCAGATTCTAGGATTAGTAATAGAATTTGTGCTGATAAGAGTAGAAGCACTAAAGTCGTTGATAGAGATGGCCCTGTACCTCCTAAAAGGGTTAATAGAAGATGGCCAGCAATTATGTTAGCGGCTAGTCGCACGGCCAGTGTCCCAGGTCGGATTACATTTCTGATCGTTTCAATTAGTACTATAAATGGTATAAGAGCAAACGGGGTTCCTTGGGGCACTAGGTGAGCAAATATATGTTTTGCATGGTTGATTCATCCAAATAGTATCAATGTAAATCATAAAGGAAGGGATAAAGATAAAGTTATAGCCATATGTCTTGATCTGGTAAATACATAGGGCAGTAAACCTAAAAAGTTATTAAACACAATAAGGGAAAAGATAGACACAAAGAGAACGGTAGATCCGGTATGTGATGGTAAAAGTAAGGCTTTGAACTCTTTATGGAGAGTTAAATTGATTTTTCTTCATAATATAGATCATCGGGCGGGGGAGGCTCAGTAAATGTAAGGAATAAAGAATAGTCCTGCAAAAGTAGAGACTCAGTTAGTTGAGAGGTTAAAGATTCTGGAAGAAGGTTCGAAAATTGAAAATAGATTAGTTATAATGTTCAGGCTTTAAATTTAGAATCTGGTTTTCTTATTGTGTAGTCTTTTTTTTCAAATGGTTTGATGAAATAGTTTATTATAAAAAATGTTAATAAAACTAACAGGAAGAAGAAGAATAATAAAAGTCAATAAAGAGGGGCTATTTGAGGCATTAAGAAATATCTCAAAGATAATTTATGCATGACAAACATATGTTATGGATTTTAACTAATTTCTTTAACTAGAAGTAGTCGTAAATACTATTTTAGATTTAAAAGATCTACACTTCCTTTCAGTCATCTAGTTACTCTTCTGTAGATAAAGAAATTCAATTTAGGAATGAATTAATAGAGACTCTTTCAATAACAATAGGTATAAACCTATGGTTAGCACCACAAATTTCTGAACATTGGCCATAAAATAATCCTGGGCGGCTAACTAGAAACCTTGTCTGGTTTAGACGTCCAGGAATAGCGTCTGCTTTTACACCAAGGGATGGGACGGTTCATGAGTGAATAACATCTGCTGCTCTAATTAAGACTCGGATTTGAGTGTTTATAGGAAGAACTGTTCGATTATCAACATCTAGTAATCGAAATCTAGAGTCCCTGAGCTCATTTGTCGGAGTTATATAGGAGTCAAATTCTAGATGTAAGAAATCTGAGTATTCATATCTTCAGTATCATTGATGTCCAATGGTTTTAAGAGTAAGAGATGGGGAGTTTACTTCATCAAGAAGATAAAGTAACTGGAGGGAGGGTAAGGCAATGAAGATTAGAATAACAGCTGGAATAGATGTTCAAATTACTTCAATTGGCTGATTTTCTAACATGTATCGATTGATAAAAGAGTTAAAAAATAATGTGGATATAATATATCCTACGAAAGTAACGATTAGAACTAGAACAGTTATAATATGATCATGGAAAAAGATTAGTTGTTCTATAAGGGGGGAAGCTCTGTCTTGGAGACCTAAGTATGCTCATGTTGCCATAAGTAAAGGTTCTAAAAGAAATTAATTTTTCTTAGTAGGAGCTTAAATCCTATACATATTATCTGCCATTTTAGAAGTTAGTAATTAGTGGGATTTCCATATATGAATGGTCAGCGGGCGGGTAAGGGTGTTCTCATTCAATAGAAGATGGTAGGAAAGGGCTAAAGATTACTTGTCGGTTAGCTGTGAAAGCTTCTCATGTAATCAGAAGGAAACCAAGTGCGGCAACAAATGAAATTATTCTTCCTAGTGAAGAGACAATATTTCATGTTGCGTATGCATCTGGATAGTCAGAGTATCGCCGCGGTATACCATTAAGTCCTAGGAAATGTTGAGGGAAGAAGGTTAAATTAACCCCGATGAACGTAACTAAAAAGTGTATTTTAAGTCATTTGGGGTTTAGAGAAAGACCTGTTATGAGAGAGAATCAGTGAGCAATACCTGCAAAAATTCCGAATACCGCTCCTATTGACAGAACGTAATGGAAATGGGCTACGACATAGTATGTGTCGTGGAGAATTACATCAATAGAAGAGTTTGCAAGAACTACTCCTGTTAAGCCACCAACAGTGAAAAGAAAAATAAATCCTAAGGCTCATATTAGAGATGGAGAAAAATTTAATTGTGAACCATGAAGTGTTCTTAATCACCTAAAAATTTTAATTCCAGTTGGAATGGCAATAATTATTGTTGCTGATGTAAAGTAAGCTCGAGTATCAACGTCTATTCCAACTGTAAACATATGGTGAGCTCAAACTACAAATCCTAGAATTCCAATAGCTAGCATGGCGTAAATTATACCTAGAGTTCCGAAAGATTCTTTTTTTCCTGATTCTTGTCTAACAATATGGGAAATTATACCGAAAGCTGGGAGAATTAAAATATATACTTCAGGGTGACCAAAAAATCAGAATAAATGTTGGTATAAAACTGGATCACCTCCTCCTGCTGGGTCAAAGAAAGAAGTATTTAAGTTTCGGTCAGTAAGAAGTATAGTAATAGCTCCTGCTAAGACCGGAAGAGATAGGAGTAGTAAAATAGCAGTAATAAATACGGCTCAGACAAATAAAGGTATTTGGTCTATTGTTATACCGTAAGATCGTATATTAATCACAGTTGTTATGAAATTTACTGCTCCTAAAATTGATGAGACACCTGCTAAGTGGAGGGAAAAAATACCTAAATCTACTGATGCTCCTGCGTGTGCAATGGCGGCAGCAAGGGGTGGGTAAACTGTTCATCCTGTACCTACACCTCTTTCTACTATTCTTCTAGTTAACAACAGGGAAAGAGAGGGAGGAAGCAGTCAAAATCTTATGTTATTTATACGCGGAAATGCCATGTCAGGGGCCCCTAATATAAGGGGAACAAGTCAGTTTCCGAATCCTCCAATTATAATTGGTATAACTATAAAGAAAATTATTACAAAAGCGTGAGCGGTAACTACTACATTATAAATTTGGTCATTACCAATAAGTCTTCCTGGTTGACTTAATTCTGCTCGAATAATTAATCTTAGTGATGTACCTACTATTCCAGCTCAAGCACCAAAGATAAAATATAATGTACCAATGTCTTTATGATTTGTAGAAAATAATCATCGTTGCAT